AACAAAACAAACTATAATGCTAACAGATTTGAAAAACAGCAAATATTAAAAAGAATAAATGCTCGAATAATTTGTAAATCCCCTTTTTTTTTGAAATTTTTTATTGAAAGAATATACACAGATATTTTTTTATCTAGCATTAATATTCCAAAAATAAATACAAAACTTTTTCTTGAATTAATAAAAAAAATGAGTACTAAATCCATTTATAATAATTCAAGAAAACAAGAAATAATTAATAAAAAAAAGAAAAAACCAATCCCGTTTATTTCAAAGTCACTTGATAATATCAGTAATGTTAAAACTAACTCACGTGGTTTTTATGACTTATCCGACATATCCCAAGCATATGTATTTTACAAATTATCACAAATCCGAGTTAGTAATTCGTATAAATTAAGATATGTTCTTGACTATCAAGGAATCCCCTTTTTTCCGAAACCCGAAATAAAGGATTCTTTTGAAACGCGAGGGGTGGTTCATTCGAAATTGGGGAATAAGAAACTTCCGAGTTATGAAATGAATCAATGGAAAAATTGGTTAAGAGGGTATTATCAATACAATTTATCTCAGATAAAATGGTCTAGATTAATACCAGAAAAGTGGCGAAATACGCTTCATAAGCATCATATAGCTAAAAAGGAAATTGTAAGCAAATGGGAGGAAAAAGACCACTTAATTGATTCCAAAAAACAATTTGAAGCATATTCATTATCTAATCAAAAAGAGAATTTTCAAAAAGACTATAGGTATGATCTTTTATCATATAAATTTATTGATTATGAAAATAAAACAGAATGCTTTTTTTATAGATCTCCGTTTCAAGGAAATAAGAATCAAGAGATTTCTTACACGTCTAAAGAGACCCTTTTGGATATACCGAGAAACATCCCTATTCAAAATTATCTAAATAATAATCTAGGAAAGGTCGATACTCTATATATGGATATGGAAAAAATGGCCAATAGAAAATATTTTGATTGGAAAAGTCTCAATTTTTATCTTAAACAAAAAGTTAATATTGAGCCCTATACCACGACCAACGCCAATAGGAATCAAAATGTTCAAATCCTTACTAATAATTCTAGTAAAAAAGACCTTTCTTATCTTAAAATTCCAGAAACAAATCTATCAAATTCTCATAAAGGTTTTTTTGATTGGATGGTAATGAATGAAAAAATCCTAAAGCAGCCCATATCAAATCTGGACTCATGGTTCTTCCCAGAATTTGTATTGCTTTATAGTGCATATACAATGAAACCCTGGTTTATACCAAGTAAATTACTTCTTTTAAATTTGAATCGAAATGAAAATTTTAGTCAAAATAAAAAGATCAATGAAAAGGAAAAGGGAAGTTTTTTGGTTGCAGCGAAAAAAAAGTATCCAAATCAAAAAGAAAAAGAACCCATAAGTCGAGGAGATCTTGGATCCGTTCTCTCACAGCCAAAAGATATTGAAGAAAATTATATAAGGTCAGACATGAAAAAAGGGAAAAAGAAAAAACAATACAAAAACAAGACAGAAGCAGAACTAGATTTCTTCCTGAAACGTTATTTGCTTTTTCAATTGAGATGGGGCGATACTTTAAATCAAAGAATGATCAATAATATCAAGGTATATTGTCTCCTGCTTAAACTCGTAGATCCACGAAAAATTACTATATCCTCGATTCACAAGAGAGAAATTTGTTTGGATCTAATGCTAATTCAGAAGAATTTAACTCTTACAGAATTGATGAAAAGGGGAATACTGATTATAGAACCAGCCCGCCTGTCTATAAAAAAAGACGGAGAGTTTATTATGTATCAAACCATAGGTATTTCGTTGATTCACAAGAGTAAACACCAAACTAATAAAAAATACCAAGAGCAAGGATATGAACGTAAGACTCGTTGTGGTGAAGCTATTTCACCACAGCAAATAATAGCCGAAAATAGAGATAAAAATCGTTTTGATTTGCTTGTTCCTGAAAATATTTTATCGTTTAAACGTCGTAAAAAATTGAGAATTCTAATCTGTTTCAATTCAAAGAATAGAAATAATATAGATATAAATCCAGTATTTTGGAACGAAAAGAACCCCCAAAACAGCATCCAGGTTTCACATGACAACAAGCATCTTGATAAAGAAAAAGATCAATTAATGATAATGAAATTAAAGCTTTTTCTTTGGCCTAATTATCGATTAGAAGATTTAGCTTGTATGAACCGTTATTGGTTTAATACGAATAATGGCAGCCGGTTCAGTATGTTAAGGATACAGATGTATCCACGATTCAAAATTTGTGGATAATACATATTTTATAAATATGCTATACCCTATAATATATATATATATATAGTAGAGCATGTGGGGTATATGAAAACAAACAAATATACGGATCACGTGTCTTGTCTCACATTTCAGTAATGTTTCAATTCGATCTCGAAATGAATCAACAGAACCTTGGAACTTTCTTCATTTTAAGTCTAAATTCAAATTATTCGGCGAAAAAATGTACCAATCCTTTTCTACTCCTATCTAAATCCAATTTCAAATTAAATTAATTGATTTGAATTCAGAAAATTATAAGTTCATAAAGAATTTATGATTATATTATTGTATATACCACATTCAAATTAATGACCTTATTATTATTATTACTGATTCAGTAAAATCCATATCTGTAAAAAGCGAGGGGGATTTTTTTATGGTAAAAAATTCATTGATTTCGGTTCTTTCTCAAAAAGAAAACAGAGGGTCTGTTGAATTTCAAGTATTCAATTTCACCACTAAGATAAGGAAACTGGCTTCACATTTGGAATTGCACAAAAAAGATTCTTCATCTCAGAGAGGGTTGCGCAAAATTTTGGGAAAACGTCAACGGCTGTTGGCCTATTTGTCAAAAAGAAATAGAGAACGCTATAAAGAATTAATCCGCGAGTTGGATATTCGTGAGATAAAAACGCGTTAATTTGAAGAATGATACCTTTGAGCTTAATCGGTTAAATTTTGATGAACTTATTTTTACTTTAAACAATGCACGGAAGAATGACTCTAGAAAAACTTATGATTGCACCAACTAAAAGAAAAGACCTCATGATAGTCAATATGGGTCCTCACCACCCGTCAATGCATGGTGTTCTTCGACTGATTGTGACTCTCGATGGAGAAGATGTTATTGACTGTGAACCAATATTGGGTTATTTACATAGAGGGATGGAAAAAATTGCGGAAAATTGAACAATTATACAATATTTACCTTATGTAACGCGTTGGGATTATTTAGCTACTATGTGTACAGAAGCAATAACCGTAAACGGACCCGAGCGGCTAGGCAATATTCAAGTACCTAAAAGGGCTAGTTATATCAGAGCTATTATGTTGGAATTGAGCCGTAGTATCGCCTCCCATTTATTATGGCTTGGCCCTTTTCTAGCAGATATTGGAGCCCAGACCCCCTTTTTATATTTTTCGAGAACGCGAATTGATATATGACCTATTCGAAGCTGCTACCGGTATGCGCATGATGCATAATTATTTTCATATCGGAACGTTTACGAGGCCGAATCCACTTTGAATTTGATAAATGCATTGCTTGTGAAGTATGTGTTCGTGTATGTCCTATAAATCTACCCGCTGTTGATTGGAAATTGGAAACTGACATTCGAAAGAAACGATTGCTTAATTACAGTATTGATTTTGGAATCGGTATATTTTGTGGTAATTGCGTTGAGTATTGTCCAACAAATTGTTTATCAATGACTGAAGAATATGAACTTTCTACTTATGATCGTCACGAATTGAATTATAATCAAATTGCTTTAGGTCGGTTACCGGTGTCAATAATTGAAGATTACACAATTCAAACAATTTTTCCGAATTCACCTCAACTAAAAAATGCATAAAACCCTTAATATTTACAACCCCCCAATCCCTTTTGGATTTAAAAATGAGGGTTTTCCTTTTGAATAATAATTTACAAAATAAAAAGTTTTTAACTCTGCTTTCGAGAATAAGAATAGCCCAATAATTGTATCTACATCAACCCCAACCACCCCCATTCAAATTTCATTCAATTAATAAGTATCCTAAAAAAGAGGATAACTTTTCTTTTATCCTGGTCGGGTCAACAAAGGCATGAAATAGTTCGATTTTTTATAAAAAACCAAATGGATTTACCTGGACCAATACATGATTTTCTTTTAGTCTTTCTGGGATGGGGTCTTATATTAGGAAGTCTAGCAGTAGTATTACTTCCGAATCCAAGTTATTCAGCCTTTTCGTTGGGATTTGGTTCTTTTTTGTATATCCTTATTCTATATTATATCGAACTCTTATTTTGTAGCTGCTGCGCAGCTCCTTATTTATGTAGGAGCTATAAATGTTTTAATCATTTTTGCTGTGATGTTCATGAATGGTTCAGAATATTACAAAGATTTTCATCTTTTGGCCGTTGGGGGTGGAGTTACTTCAATGGTTTGTACAAGTCTTTTTATTTAACTAATTACTACTATTTTGGATACGTTCTGGTATGGGATCGTTTGGACTACAAAATCAAATCAGATTATAGAACAAGATTTGCTAAGTACTAGTCAACAAATTGGAATTCATTTATCAACAGATTTTTTTCTTCCATTTGAACTTATTTCAATAATTCTTTTAGTTGCTTTAATAGGTGCAATTGCTATAGCTCGTGAATAAAGAATATTTAAAAAGAGTAATTCAAAAAATTTTAATTACTGTCTAAAAAATAAATATAGAATAGATAGAAGAGAAAGGCTTTTGTTTTCTATCGATCCTATTACCAATCTATTTTATTTTTTTGTTTAATATTTGTTAGAATTGATTGAATTATTATTCAGATTGAAATGAATCAAAATTGAAAGGGAGTTGGTTAATGATGCTCGAACATATACTTGTTTTGAGTGCTTATTTATTTTCTATGGGTATTTATGGATTGATCACAAGTCGGAATATGGTTAGAGCCCTTAATGTGTCTTGAACTTATATTAAATTCAGTTAATATCAATTTTGTAACATTTTCTGATATTTTTGATAATCGCCAATTAAAGGGGGGATATTTTCTCCATTTTTGTTATAGCTATTGCAGCCGCTGAGGCTGCTATTGGACTGGCTATTGTTTCATCAATTTATCGTAACAGAAAACCAACTCGTATTAACCAATCCAACTTGGTGAATAAATAGTATTAATTTTAATATAAAAAATCAAAGTATTCTGGCCCTCGCGCACAAACCAATTGGGAAGTAGATTGATTCTGATCACTTATTGATTCGTCTGGTATCTAAATATAGGATTCATTTATAAATTAGTTTACTAGACCGAAAACTTATGACGTTCAAAAATGTATAGATCCAATGTCACATTCAGTAAAGATTTATGATACGTGTATAGGATGTACTCAATGTGTCCGGGCGTGCCCCACCGATGTATTAGAAATGATACCTTGGGACGGATGTAAAGCTAAACAAATTGCTTCTGCTCCAAGAACCGAGGACTGTGTTGGTTGTAAGAGATGTGAATCCGCCTGTCCAACGGATTTCTTGAGCGTTCGGGTTTATTTATGGCATGAAACAACTCGCAGTATGGGTCTAGCTTATTGATACGTTTCATAAAACTCTACTTGAATCCATTTTTTACCGGCAAAACCCGTGCCCAAAATATTTGAATTTGAGCACGGGTTTTTCTGGCCCAAGTATATCTTGTCTTTACCACGAACCAATTCCCTTGCTTAACATTAATTGCAGTTTTACCAATATTTGCGGGTTCCTTGATTTTTTTCTTCCCCATAGAGGAAATAGATTAATCCGCTGGTATACTACATGTATATGTATTTTATAACTTATTCTAACGACTTATGCCTTCTGCTATCATTTCCAAGCGGATGATTCGTTAATCCAACTAGTGGAAGATTAAAAATGGATCCGTTTTTTTGATTTCCATTGGAGATTGGGCATAGACGGGCTCTCTATAGGACCCATTTTACTCACGGGATTCATCACTACTTTAGCTACTTTAGCGGCTTGGCCGGTTACTCGAGATTCTCGATTATTTTTTTTCTTAGGATTATTTTCTTCTCGGGACCTTTTACTTTTTTTCCTCATGTGGGAGTTAGAATTAATTCCCGCTTATCTACTTGTATCCATATGGGTAGGAAAAAACGGCTGTACTCGGCTACAAAATTTATTTTGTACACGGCGGGTGGCTCCGTTTTTCTTTTAATGGGAGTTCTGGCCATTGGTTTATATGGTTCTACTGAACCAATGAAATATTAGCCAATCAGTGCTATCCCCTGGCCTTGGAAATAATATTTTATATTGGATTTTTTATTGCTTTTGCTGTCAAATTACCAATCATACCCCTACCTACATGGTTACCAGATACCCATGGAGAGGCGCATTATAGTACTTGGATGCTTTTAGCCGGAATCTTATTAAAAATGGGGGGCGTATGGATTAGTTTGAATCAATATGGAATTATTCCCTCATGCTCATTCCATATTTTCCCCCTGGTTGCTAATAATAGGCGCAACACAAATAATCTAGGCAGCTTCAACATCTCTCGGCCAGCGGAATTTAAAAAAACGAATAGCCTATTCCTCCGCATCTCATATGGGTTTCATAATTATAGGAATAGGTTCCATCGCTGATATGGGGCTCAACGGAGCCCTTTTACAAATAATCTCGCGTGGGTTTATTGGAGCTGCACTTTTTTTATTGGCCGGAACGACTTATGATAGAATACGGCTTGTTTTTCTTGACTAAATGGGTGTAATAGCTATCCCAATGCCAAAAATATTCACGATGTTCAGTAGCTTTTCGGCGGCCTCCCTTGCATTACCGGGTATGAGTGGTTTTGTTGCCGAATTTATAGTCTTTTGGGGGCTAATTACTAGCCAAAAATATCTTTTAATGACAAAAGCTCTAATTACTTTTGTAATGGCAATTGGAATGATATTAACTCCTATTTATTATCTATGTTACGCCAGATGTTCTGTGGATACAAGATATTTAATATTTCAAACTCTTATTTTTATGATTCTGGGCCGCGGGAGTTATTTCTTTTGATCTCTATTTTTTTACCCCTACTGGGTATTGGCATGTACCCCGATTTCCTTCTTTTACTATCAGTTGAAAAGGTTGAAGTTATTCTATCTAATTCTTTTTATTAGCTAGTTATTATTCGTAAGAAACAATAAAAAAATGTTCGTTATATAATAACAAAAAATATCCTTTTTCTTTTATGTATAAGTAAAAAAAATGAATAATGAATATGACCTGACGAGAGCCCGGCAAATTACTAGAATATTCTAGTAATTTGCCGGGCTCTCGTCAGGTCACACAAAGTTTTTTATATGATATGCGATATACACTTTTATATTTCTCGACCCCCCTTTTTTAATTAAATTTTTTTAATTAAATTATAATGTAAATGAACCATAACTATGTAGTCCTATTCCTAATAGATTGACTCCAAAATAGCATATCCAAATTATAATA